AATACCTTGCTTACGTATCATTGGAAAGTGCATTAACATAAATACAGCAGTAAGCAGAGGCAGTACAAAGGTATGTAAACTATAAAAACGAGTCAAAGTGGATTGCCCCACACTAGCACTTCCACGTAATAACTCCACTAAAGGGGATCCTATTACCGGAATCGCTTCAGGTACACCTGTCACAATTTTGACTGCCCAATAACCGATTTGATCCCAAGGTAAAGAATAACCAGTTACACCAAATGATGCAGTCAATACAGCCAAAACCACACCTGTGACCCAAGTTAATTCACGGGGTTTTTTAAATCCACCTGTGAGATACACACGAAATACGTGCAGGATCATCATTAGAACCATCATACTTGCTGACCATCGATGAACTGATCGGATTAACCAACCAAAGTTGGCCTCCGTCATTATATATTGAACGGAGGAAAAAGCCTCTGTAACGGTTGGTCGGTAGTAAAAAGTCATAGCAAAACCGGTAGCAACTTGTACTAAAAAACAAGTAAGTGTAATTCCCCCTAAACAATAAAATATGTTGACATGAGGAGGAACATATTTACTCGTTATATCATCCGCAATTGCCTGAATCTCAAGACGTTCCTCAAACCAATCATATACTTTATTGAGATAGGTAACTAGTCCGACTCCCCCTCCGAGAACCGTATATGAAAATTTCATCTCGTACGGCTCAAGCAGAAACACACAAATTTTCAACGGATATTAGAAAAAAAGGTTCAAAACTTCATCAGCCACAGGATTGTATCAATTTGCCTTGAAGATATTAAATAAGAAAAATCCAGAATTTCTTCTTTGTGATGATAATGCCAAAAAATCTCAAGTTGGCTCATCTGTCTTTCTTTCCCTTATGTTGATCATTAGAGGCCTCTTGACTTTTCTCTTCCCTATTTTTTATTTATTTTACTAGTAAAATAATAAAAATTTATAGTGGTTTTCTAATAGAAATTATCTTGTTGCGATCCTATGAATCAGTTCAATTAAAACCTTAGATTCATACTAGAGCCACGATGATTGAGTCTCAAGCTAAACAAAAGGCAAGGGTTCTTCGAATAAGAACCGCTTGATGATCATTTATTGAATTGGTGTAATGACTCGACAAAATCGAGAGAAAAAAAAGTTGTCTTTTGGGCAAACAAAATAGGAAAGAAGAAAAATTCTTTTTTTATTAAGAACTACTTGAATTTTTTTTTTTCAGTCTGGTTGCGAGGTCTAAATAGTGAGTATGAATCATAGTTCCATTTTTTTTTTTCTTGATCCACTCTATGTATTTCGTGTTCCAGATACTAGAATAAATAATATCCGACGAATTAGAATCATCTTGATAGAGAGAACAGGCCCTTTCTATGTATTATCAATAGGATCACAATTCTAACAAGTCACACACTCATATTCCAGAGATACCAAAACAAAAAAATCCACGGTCGAACTACCAGAATGTCTAGAAATGTGAAGCTTAAAGCAGAAAGACCCTTTTTGGATGGAAAAACTATGACTTCATAGTTTTAGTTAGTAGAAACCTAATTCATTAAAATTCCGTCCAGTAAAACAGAAGAATTATAAATTTCTAAAATGATAGATAGGAATATCGCGAATAAAGCCATTGCAACCCCCATAAAAGGAGTAGTCCCCCAACCCGGAGCGACTTTCCCATATTCCGAATTCAAGGGTTTCAATAAACTACCTGCGCCAGTTCGTTTTGGCCTAGGTCTAGAACTATCTTCAACGGTTTGTGTAGCCATAAATTCTATTTAATCATTGGTGTTGACTTTGTATACTATTCCGTTGTAGTTGTAAATACACGATCTTTATCATAGATCCATTGTAATCTTGAAATTCTATAAAAATGGAAACAGCAACTTTAGTCGCCATCTCCATATCTGGTTTACTTGTAAGCTTTACTGGGTATGCCTTATATACCGCGTTTGGGCAACCCTCTCAACAATTAAGAGATCCATTCGAAGAACATGGGGACTAATTGAAGTAAGAAGTCTCCCAGCTGGGAGACTTCTTACTTCAATTAAATTATTTCATTTTTTAGTCGGAACCTTAGGTGGTTCTCGGAAGAAGATAGCGAAAAAAATTATCCCTAAAGTCGAAACTAAAAGGAACGTATAAACCAATGCTTCCATAGATTCGATCGTGGTTTATTTACAATTATAACTTCCACACCTATTCACTTGTCATTTGGGATTATTTCCCATATAAAAAAAGAAAAAGAGTCAAAGAAAGGACAGGAGATGTTTCCCATATCAAATCAAAAAAAAAAGAGGTGAAAGATACCATAGCAATGTGGTATCAGATTGTCTGTCTCCTTGTAGTTGGATCCCCAACTTTTTGGAATGTTCCAAATTCCACTTGAGCATCCAAGTCTGGATCAATACCAGCAAAAACATCTCGGAACAAGGTTCGAGCGCCATGCCAAATGTGTCCGAAAAAGAAGAGCAAAGCAAAGGTAGCATGACCAAAAGTGAACCAACCCCTTGGACTGCTGCGAAAAACACCATCTGATTTCAAAGTAGCTCGATCTAATTCAAAAATTTCTCCTAATTGGGCACGCCTCGCATATTTTTTTACAGTAGCAGGATCAGAATAACTTACTCCATTAAGTTCGCCACCATAGAACTCCACCGTTACGCCTACTTGTTCAACACTATATTTGGATTCTGCTCTTCTAAAAGGAACGTCCGCTCTCACAATTCCCTCTTCATCTACCAAAACTACCGGAAATGTTTCAAAAAAAGTAGGCATACGACGTACAAAAAGCTCGCGCCCTTCTTTATCTCTAAAGACGGGATGTCCTAACCATCCAACAGCTATTCCATCCCCATTGTCCATTGAGCCTGCTCTGAATAATCCCCCCTTTGCCGGATTATTACCAATATAATCATAAAAAGCTAATTTTTCGGGAATTTTAGACCAAGCTTCTGATAAACTAAGATTTTCGGCTAACCCATCGCTAACTCTTCGATATATTTCTTGCTGAAAGTATCCCTGATCCCACTGATAACGAGTAGGTCCAAATAATTCGATTGGGGTAGTTGCCGATCCATACCACATAGTTCCGGCAACTACGAAAGCTGCAAAAAAAACAGCAGCGATACTACTGGAAAGTACAGTTTCAATATTGCCCATACGTAATCCTTTGTATAGACGTTGAGGCGGACGGACACTAAGATGGAATAGGCCCGCTAATATGCCCAGTGTACCCGCAGCAATATGATGCGAAGCTATTCCTCCCGGAACGAAAGGATCAAAACCTTCTGCACCCCACGCAGGATTTACAGCTTGTACTTTTCCTGTTAGTCCATAAGGATCGGACACCCATATCCCAGGACCATACAAACCGGTTACATGAAATGCACCAAAGCCAAAACAAGCCACCCCTGCAAGAAATAAATGAATTCCAAAGATCTTGGGCAAATCCAAAGAAGGTTTTCCCGTCCGCTCATCACAGAATATTTCTAGGTCCCAATATACCCAATGCCAGATAGCTGCCAAGAAACACAAGCCAGAAAACACAATATGCGCACCTGCCACACCTTCATAACTCCAAATACCCGGATTCGTTATAGTGCCTCCTGAAATACTCCAACCACCCCACGAATTGGTTATTCCTAAACGAGTCATGAAGGGGATGACGAACATACCTTGTCTCCACATTGGATCCAGAACAGGATCAGAGGGATCAAAAACGGCTAATTCGTATAAAGCCATCGAGCCAGCCCAACCAGAAACTAGAGCTGTATGCATTATATGCACCGAAAGCAATCGACCCGGATCATTCAATACGACAGTATGAACACGATACCAAGGCAAACCCATGGAAATACCCCTTTAGCAAAGAAAAATAGACACGATGTCGTTTTATTTTATCGCATTGGAAAAAACTATCCATATCCTATGTACCTAACCCTTCTAGGGGATTCTGTGTCAGAAAGCGTGAATATTTATTTCATTCCATTAAAAATAAGAAGCCAATTCTGTTTGTAAGAAGAAAGAGAAGCAGATCTATTCTATACTCGATAAGTGCCAATATGCAATGGGTAGCTTGGGCTATTTCGAAAAACGAAGAATAGATCCCTAATCCCTCTTTGTTTATCATTCGAATCACAGATTCCTTTTTCTTTATTCAATCTGTCTTACCTTCCTTATATGTATAATTTTTCAATCTATGTATCATTTCAATCTATGTATTAATAGAATCTATAGTATTCTTATAGAATAAGAAAAAAATGAAGATAATAAACTGCGGATTCTTTCTTTCTCTTCCATTCTTAAGTTTCCATATTAAAGTGTAGTTTTCTTACTTAAATCTAATAATATTAATCTAATATGCCCATTGGTGTTCCAAAAGTACCTTACCGGATTCCCGGAGATGAAGAAGCGACTTGGGTTGACTTATACAATGTTATGTATCGAGAAAGGACACTTTTTTTAGGTCAAGAGATTCGTTGCGAGATCACGAATCATATTACAGGTCTCATGGTATATCTCAGTATAGAAGATGGAATTAGCGATATTTTTTTGTTTATAAACTCCCCCGGCGGGTGGCTAATCTCAGGAATGGCGATTTTTGATACGATGCAAACGGTGACACCAGATATATATACAATATGCCTCGGAATAGCCGCGTCCATGGCCTCCTTCATTCTGCTTGGAGGAGAACCCACTAAACGTATAGCATTCCCCCACGCTAGAATTATGCTTCACCAACCGGCTAGTGCTTATTATCGGGCAAGGACACCAGAATTTTTACTAGAAGTGGAAGAGTTACACAAAGTTCGCGAAATGATCACAAGGGTTTATGCACTAAGAACAGGCAAGCCTTTTTGGGTTGTATCCGAAGACATGGAAAGGGATGTTTTTATGTCAGCAGACGAAGCCAAAGCTTATGGACTTGTCGATATTGTAGGGGATGAAATGATTGACGAGCACTGCGATACTGATCCAGTATGGTTTCCAGAAATGTTTAAGGATTGGTAGTGGCTGAATTTCTTGTAAATTTATTTCAAACCTAAATTCGGGTTTTATGCGATTTTATAGAAAATAGAAATACTTCATGATGATGAATCATCAGGTTAAGATCGATCTAAACCAATCCATTTTTTTCTATATACATACGACATGCCAACGGTTAAACAACTTATTAGAAATGCAAGACAGCCAATACGAAATGCTAGAAAAACGCCCGCGCTTAAGGGATGTCCTCAGCGTCGAGGAACATGTGCTAGGGTGTATGTGCGACTCGTTCAGATCATGAGTTCAAACAAATAAGACAATTTTTGAAATATCCATGATCGGTACCAATGAATAGGATAGAGCTTCTCTCCCTAGATTTCTACGGTATATGGAATTTATGGTTTCCTTTGGTGCAAATCCAATCATCTAGATTGGAAGAAGCAATTCCCCCATTGGTAGCAAATGGTTATCGATTAAGCGGAGGAAATAGTAATAAAAAGAAAAGGCTTATGCTCCTTTATCTTAAAAGAACGGACTAAAGGGTCAGCTACTTAGCCAACTTTCATAATTAAATACCGTCACTGTATGAATAACTCTTATTTATTGTGAAAAGAGCGATTTACTCTATAATGGATAGGTAGAGCCAAAGACTGTGAACTATACAAGTTCACAATACTTTTTGATGAAAGAAAGGGCTCCGGTGTATAGAGAGGGCCTCACCGTTTAAAAGAGAACCATAGAAACGATGGAACCCACTGTTTTTTTAGTATCATTAGAATTTGTTATTTCTATGCGAAATAACTGAAGGGGATAGAATAAAAAATCGTGGTTGGGAAGGTTATAGTAGCAAAAGCCATTGGAATTAATATTTTATATATCGGAATAATCCGTTTTGTTATTAATGGGAAAAAGAACGGTTAAAAGAAGAGAAATCATTAGTTATTCATTAAGGTTAATTTGATTCAATGACCAGAGTTCCGCGAGGATATATAGCTCGGAGACGACGAACAAAAATGCGTTCATTTGCCTCAAACTTTAGAGGGGCTCATTTAAGACTTAATCGAATGATTACTCAACAAGTAAGAAGAGCTTTTGTTTCTTCTCATCGAGATAGAGGCAGGCAAAAGAGGGATTTTCGTCGTTTGTGGATCACTCGGATAAACGCAGCAACACGGATATATAAAGTATTCGATAGTTATAGTAAATTAATACACAATCTGTACAAAAAGGAATTGATTCTTAATCGTAAAATGCTTGCACAAGTAGCTGTATTAAATCCAAATAATCTTTACACGATTTCCAATAAAATAAAGACCATCAATTAAAGGGATAAAAAAGTAATATACAGGAATAATTAAAACTGAATTCCCGGAGAGGGAACTCCGGGAAGATACAATAAATTAAGATTAAGTGGTAGGAATCAACGAGCATGTTACAATAAATAAAAAACTATTTCTTTTTTCCCATTTTTCTTTCTTTTCTTATAACAAACAAAAGAATCTAAACTGGATTACTTTATTTATATAGGAGTCTGACCCTTTCGAATAAAACATCAACAATCGGAACTTAAGCTCCGATTGTTGTTTCTTAAATTCTGGTTGGAGTTTCTTAAATTTTGATTGGAATTGAACTTTTGTGTTAATTGAGGAATATGTCTATTTTTTCTGTGTCTAGGACCAGTAATTATTGAAATTGACTGAGCTTGAAATTGCTTCTCATTTTCATAGTTACGAAATGGTAAAAAAGATAAAATACGAGCCTGTTTTATAGCAAGAGTAATTAATCGTTGTTGTTTCAAGGTTAATCTATTTATTCGTCTGGATAATATTTTTCCTTGTTCACTAATAAATCGATTAATTAAGCTCATGTTTCTATAATCAATTCGATCCCCCGGACCAATTCGGGAACGCCTACGAAAAGGTTGTTTGGATTTACGAAAAGGTTGTTTGAATTTACGAAAAGGTTGCTTGGATTTATGAAAAGTTTGTTTGGATTTACGAAAAGGTTGCTTAGATTTACGAAAAGGTTGTTTAGATATATACATGATTTATTCCTTATTTAAAAATTTGAAAAAAAAAAAATGGATTTCTTTATTTTATTAATTTTGGATCCAAAAGAAGTAGTCTTTCTTTGGTCCATATATTATTTGATTCATATACTATATATAAAAAAACCTCTATACATATGAAATAATATCTACCTAAAGTGGATTTGTATTTTGTATTCTATCTATCTTCTATATATTAAATAACAAATTCTTACTCTTTCTATTCTTTAGAAAAATCAAAAACACGATGCTCCTATTTCTTTATTTCATTATGAGTCGTATGCTTGCGGCAATAACGACAAAATTTTCTTAATTCTAATTGTCCGGGTGTATTGTGGCGATTCTTTTGAGTACTATATCTAGAAATCCCCGTCGATTCCTTATTGGTACCCTTTCGAACACAACTGATACATTCCAAAATCACTCTGATTCTAACATCTTTGCCCTTGGCCATGAACCTCCTTTCCTTTTTGGATCGACTTAACTTAATTCTTATACCTGTTCTTTTATTCTTCTATATTGGATCCGAAAAAGAAGAATAAAATCCAATAGAATAAAAAATGGAGAAATAATTAAAGAATACAATCCTTGTCGAATTAGCAAGGATTTTGCTTCGAAATCCTTTCATTTAAGTAGCAAGCCCAGCTCTTTCTATGCTCGAATTTGTGAGGCCTGACTTAGCTTGGATACCGCATTTTTGATGATTCTGAGGTTCAACCCAATCCATCTTTTCTTTCTTTTTGCTTCGTATACTAAAAAAGGATTGAAATAAAATTTTCGTCATGTCACGAAGAATTCTATCTCTCGTATAGGAATAACTAGAATTAAAAAAAAGGGAATGACAAAGCATCTGGGAATAAACGATTAATTTCTATCAATAAACCTGCTAAAGCCCCAAACCATAGAGTACTTAGCACGGGTGCTACAGAGAGATATGTTTTTATATCCCGCATTGAAAATCCTCCTTCCTTATTGGAATACATATATGATCAGATACTCTTGCCCAAGATCATTTGTATTTCTTTATTTAGGCGAAATTCCTAACTAAAAAAACAAAATCAATATTCTATATATATAGAATGAACCATATAGACGAGATTTTCCTATCCCTAAAAAAGAAAAAGATGACCCCTTCTTCCTATACATTACTAAGGAATAGTAATCTTTCTTTTATAGGTGAAATTCAACTGGATTTTAGATATATACCCTTCCTTGATTATATGAGACCAAAAACAAGAAATGACAAGAAAGTTCTATATAGATAGAGAAATAGAAGAAAATTACGATGTGGAAAACAAGAAAGGAATTGTGTACAATGGCATTGTACAACAATTTGTAAAAGGGATGTAGCGCAGCTTGGTAGCGCGTTTGTTTTGGGTACAAAATGTCACAGGTTCAAATCCTGTCATCCCTACCTATTACTTCTCTCTTCTTTATGGGCAGTAGCGGGGAGATCCATTAAAGTGTATATAACTTGAATTTGTGGATACTATACGTACGTGAGACACGTTAGGAGTAGAAAAGGATTTTCTTTTTTTTTTGAAAGCGCTCTTAGTTCAGTTTGGTAGAACGCGGGTCTCCAAAACCCGATGTCGTAGGTTCAAATCCTACAGAGCGTGATTCCATCTATCTTATGTCGAAACAGAGTAAAATAACTTAAAAAAAAAAGTCGAATTACAACTCCAATTTGACCTCCTCTCTAGTCTGGAGGAGGCCAATAAAAAAATAAATATTACTCAATCAAAGATCCAACTGATCCCCACGCCTGTATTGCAAATACGCAGTCACGAATAATCCCGCTAAAGTAATAGGAATTAGGCCTAAGACGATTCCAAATAGAAAAACTTCAATCATTTTGATTTGTTCGAGGGGATAAAAAAAGAGGTACGATCTATCTCTAAATAATAGTCTAAATTATCCACGAATCTCAATGACCAAAAAAAGAATTGGTAATTAGCGTGGAAAAAGGTCCTATAATATCAGGAATCCAAAAGAAAGATTCTTATTTTCTGACTTATTCATTCAATTTATTTCAAATAAGACGTATCTTGTTCAAGCCAATAAATAGAGCTGGGGTTATAGTTAAAGCAGCCAGTAGAAAACCGAAATAACTAGTTATAGTAAGCATGAAGGGGTTAAATTCCATTTTTTTTTTTTTTACTACACCACATATGTTGGTAAAGCACTTACCTAAGTTATGTTATGGAAAATTCCTAATTCATCGGTTATTTTAGATAATACTAAAAAACAAGATAGAGGGAGATACAGAAGTGTAAAAGAAAATTGATTCATCAGATGGGACATGAGTCCCTAATTCCGAATCAAGAGATTTATTGTGGAATCTGTCAGTTAAGTAAAGTAATAATATTAAGAACTAGATCATCTAAACCCATTGAAAAATGAAATTGGATTTTTGGGGAATTTTGGAATAAAAGATAAATAAAGAATGGAATTTGAAAAAAGTTCTTTCTATTTCAGATTATTTCTTTTTCAATAGGATTTAATCCTCTTTTTAGAGCAAATGGGCGTCCCCTATTCCTTCTTAATGGAATAAGAGGAGAAGAAAACCATTCCACGACTCCCGAAGGCCCCCCTCAAAAAGGGAAAAATTTACTTTATTTTTATTTATTCATTTTTCGAACCCCAACCAAAGTTGATTCGAAGACGAGTTACTTCAATTATCTTTTTCTTTTAAGTTCTATCTTCTGTCTTTCCCTATTTCATCTCGTAAAGTTACATGCTTGCTGTTTGGTTAAGAAAATTAGACCTAATCCAACAAACAAGATAGGATTGATTACGAATCTTGATTCTTCAAAGAATGTATTCCGTTTCTTTCATAACGGATTATCTACTATTCGATTTTCTATTTTTTAGATAGTATTTTATACTAACCAATTTAATTCCTTAAAGGGAAAAGTTGGATTCGAATAAAACTTTTAACTAAAAAGGGATAGATTTCGCATATACTTATCCTTGTATTGCGTCAATATGAGAATATCCTTCCTAAATTCTTTATCCAAACCTATTGATCATTAACTTAGGTTTTCCCAAGATCCTGGTCACTATTCCAAATTAAATTATTCTACTATTCCGAAGACAATGAAAATAAGTAGGACCCCAAAAATTGGGGTTTCTATTGATGCCTTGAATAACATGTAGTTTCCCTATAGACAAAGAACAAAGAAGGAATTCTGTTTCGGGACCAAGCCAAACAGGATTGCTGTGCCATAGGAAGGATAGCTATACTAATTCGGTATACTCAAAATACACCTTTGGTACAAAATTGACAATCTCACAAGGATGAAATATCAGTAATTTTCTATTTACTGGTTGATCCCATCTTTTACGGAATCAATTCCTTTTTTGAATGTACAAAAATTTGGGGAGCTCGGCATGTCTGGAAGCACGGGAGAACGTTCTTTTGCTGATATTATTACCAGTATTCGATACTGGGTTATTCATAGCATTACTATACCTTCCCTATTCATTGCGGGTTGGTTATTTGTCAGTACGGGTTTAGCTTATGACGTGTTTGGAAGTCCTCGGCCAAACGAATATTTCACGGAAAGTCGACAAGGAATTCCATTAATAACCGACCGTTTTGATTCTTTAGAACAACTAGATGAACTTAGTAGATCCTTTTAGGAGGCCCCCAATGACCATAGATCGAACCTATCCTATTTTTACAGTGCGATGGCTGGCTGTTCACGGATTAGCTGTACCCACGGTTTTTTTCTTGGGATCAATATCAGCAATGCAGTTCATCCAACGATAAACTAAATTCCAACTATAGAACTATGACACAATCAAACCCGAATGAACAAAATGTTGTATTGAATCGTACCAGTCTATACTGGGGTTTATTACTCATTTTTGTACTTGCTGTTTTATTTTCCAATTACTTCTTCAATTGAGAGAAGGTAGAGAGTAGTAAGAATTCTCTTATCCCATTTGGAAGGATACCATCCTTAGAACTATCCATGACTGTTTTTGTCTCTAGCACGACCACTTGAGAAAATGTGGAGGAAAGTAGGGGAAATGGCCGATACTACAGGAAGAATTCCTCTTTGGCTGATAGGTACTGTAACCGGTATTCTTGTGATTGGTTTAATAGGTGTTTTCTTTTACGGTTCGTATTCCGGATTGGGTTCATCTCTATAGTAATCGGAGGAGCCAGATTGTAAACATGAAAAAGTAGGAGCTTAGCGGGTCCTTACCCCCTTTATCTGATTAGAGCGGAAAGGACCCGCGGAATTCTTATAACGCGATTTTAATCTATTTCATAATCTATAAATTGGTTACCTATTTCTATTTGTAAAAATAACAAAGAGAAAGCCTTTGCTTTGATGGTTAGAGTCCTTCTATTTATTCTTTTGTTTGTTAATAATGTTAGTGAAGCAATCCGTTGGTGGGTTTAAAGCGCCTGCCTTTCCTTTCGCCCATAAAATTTATTTACTTCACTCTTATGAAGCAACAACAAAGAGTGGATCAATTAAGGATCCAATATTTTATTCCACGAAGGAAGTATCCTCCAAATCTTTTATTTAGTTTAGAGTAATAAACTAATAAAACCTTAATCAAAACTACTCCACTAGCCTAAAAAAAAAACCACCCTTTAATGGAAGGGAAGGGTATACTTTTTTTTTTACAAAATTTCTGTAAGTTCGAAGTTGAACTTAATTGAAAAAGTCAAGCAATTCTATCTGCTCACAAAAAATTTGTCCCCCGCCATACTTTACTTTCCCTCTGTTTGTCCACTACCGCACTCGAACCTAAGCAAAGGAAGTCCAAGAGACAGACCCGAATAAAGAATAAATAGTAATCTTTGGCAAAACAAATAAGAAGAAAAAGGATTCTTACTTCGATACAAGAAGAATCGACACAAGAAAAAGGCTTTTTTGCCTTTTTCTTGTGCCCAATAGAGGATTACGAAGACCCGCAATTCCTCCTAAAAGGACTTGTTTTGTTCCTTTTATTGTTCTCGCCTCTGCCTTGGATTCTCTTCTTTTGCATGAAATAGAAATACGGAATTCCAGAAATCGAGACTTTTTACCAAATTAATGGAATTAATGGTAAGAAATCCCGGGATCTAGAAATTCATTTCGTACAATTGAACCTTTTCAAACTGTTTCTTTTTGAGAACCAAAAAGACTTGTGCTAAAATAACAGATGCGAAAAAGAACAAAAGGCCTTGGACGCGTAATGGATCCTGAAGCACTATTTCTGCATCCCCCTGACCAAACCCTCCCACATTAGGATTGCTTGTTAATGGTTGATCAACCTTGATTGATTCCCCCTCTGAAACAAGAAGTTCTGGCCCGGGAGGTATAATATCAATCACTTGGCGCCCATCCGACGCATCAACTATGGATATTTCATATCCCCCCTTTTCTTTACGTAGTATTTTTTTTACTATACCTGTTGACGTAGCATTATAAACTGTATTGTTACTCTTGCTACCATCGGGATAGATCTGTCCCCTTCCTCGGTTTCCCCCTACATATATGGGATATTTTAAGAAATGAACGTCTTTTTTTGTAGCGGGATCGGGGGAAAGAATGGGAAAGACAATTTCACTATATTTCTTACCGGGAACAGGGCCTATCACAAGAATATTTTTTTTATTGGGACGATAACTCTGAAAAGAGAGATTTCCTATCTTTTCTTTCAACTCAGGAGAAATACGGTCGGGTGGCGCTAATTCGAATCCCTCAGGCAAAATAAGAACAGCACCCACATTCAACCCTCCCTTTTTCCCATTAGCAAGAACTTGTTTCAGCTGCATATCATAAGGGATTCGAAGAACTGCTTCAAATACAGTATCGGGAAGCACAGCTTGGGGAACTTCAATATCCACGGGCTTATTAGCTAAATGGCAGTTGGCACATACAATTCGTCCAGTTGCTTCCCGCGGGTTTTCATAACCCTGCTGCGCAAAAATGGGATATGCATTTGAAATAGATGTCCGAGTTATTACGTATATCATGATCGATACAGAAATCGATCGAATCATCTGTTCCTTTAACCAAGAAAAAGTATTTCTATTTTCCATGTCCAATCGCGGATCCCGGAATTTCTACAATAAATTAGATAGGTAGCTAAGTTAATCTAGTTCCCTATACACGAGTCTGTTGTCAACAGTTGTACTGGAATGATGAATACCTTGAGCAGGTAGAAATAGAAAGAATTTTGCTAAAAAGAAAAAGGGCTTTCTTTCTAAAGGAAGAAAAATGCTAATTTTATTAATATTAGGAAAACCGATTATGCTTCACTAATTGAATGATAAATGACTACAAGCGAAGGAGATAGACGGTTTAAACAAAAAAAAACCCAAAATTTCAAACACGTGTCTAGAATCACAGGAAAACTACAAACAAAAATAGTGAAAATTAGCTCGTTAGGAGCCCATCCAAGATCGTTGTAGACCCAACGAATTAGTAGTTCCCAACCGCGGGTGGAGTGAAATCCAACAAAAAAATCCGTAACTAAAAGAATAAAAAAAGCTTTTATTGAGTCATTTAAGTTATAGAAGAATTCCTGAACCCAAGAATTCAAAATGACAAGTTCCTCTTTACCCAGAAAAAAAGAACCACTTAGAATAGCCAAACAGATTATATTTGTTGAGAAATGCAAAATGATATGGAGATGGTCTTCATTATCTATTTTGGCCAATTGTATTATTTCCTTGTGTATTCCTATAGGAGGTTTTTGTACATGTGTCTTCGGTTTCTCTTTTATCATTTCGTCCAAGAGAAAAAGCTCTTCCAATTCTATGAATCCTTCTAGAATCCTTTTCTCTTGAATATCCGTTAAGAGAGTTTCAGGTTGCCTGGTATTCCACCAATTCTTAATCCAAAGTTCCAGACATTTGTTAAAAGAGAAAGAGACTCCCCAGGGCAAAAGTACGATAAATACAAGATATAGGAAAGAAGGCAATGCTTTCTTTTTTTTCATTTTTGATCTGTAAATTGAGTTGTTAATGAATCTGCTTCATTCGCTGACTCTATATGATATTTCTTTTTTTTTTTTGAAGCAAAAATTCTATAACAAGGTTTGAGACCTTGTGTTTGTATCTATTTCTCTTTTTGTATACTAGTGGAATTTCATTGTATTGGATTCTTTCTTAGATCTAAATGGAGTGGAATAGAGAAATAGAATAAAAAAAAGCCCTTTCTTTCATATGAAAAGGGAAGAATATTAGGCCATATATCTCACTTGGACAAAACAAATTAGAAGCAATTTTCTCTTATCCTCGGTTGTTCCTTCCTTTAGATAAATACTCGAAAATACCCTTACAATTTAAATTCAAAAAATACAATTTAAATTCAAAAAATTGCAATTGGTACTCAAAATACTTCAATTGGTACGCGCAAGAAATAGGCTAATTCGGCAGCTTTTTGTTCAATTTCTCGTGGAGTAAAAAATTTCTCATCAGTACGAGTCAAGGGAATGACCCCCTGGCCGCGTATTTCCATATAAAGGATACGACGAGGATAAAGACCCTCTTTAACCTGAATTCTAATTGATTGGATATCCCGCACAAGGAATCGAAGGAAGATGCGACGTTTTATTCCAGGGAATCCCCAACGAAAAATGCACACTATTCCCTCTTTTCTATCAAATCGGTCATAACCACTGCCTACATTCCACAAAATAGTGCACCACAAATAGGAGCTAATGAATAGGCCCGCGATTCCGTAGAAAGACATCACGACCCCCTGTGGAAAAAAAAGAATTTGTTGAGATGGAAGTACGGATATCATATTCTTACCAAGATAACTGGAAGCCCCAACCGCTAAGAATCCTAATGAACCTAGAAAAAGAATACAGGCCCAGAAAAAATTACCTCTTTTTCGAGAACCTTTTAGAAGTTCTATCCATATGTGTTCTGATCGCCAATTCATATTAGATATACTAAATCCAGCAGCGGTTAATTGAAATTGAGAGAATAAGCTAAATGATTTTGACTTTACTTTTTTTGATTCTGAAATCGCCTTCAGCAGCTAGTACTCCTGTGAAATAATTGGTTAGATACATTGACTTTCTATTCAAAAAAATTCCTGGATCCACTTAAAAAAACTCGCTATACTCGGCTACGGATATGTATGCATTTATGCTCGTAGCCTATATCTGCATCGATCGAATAGACGTTTTTCATTTGTGTGTAGAAAGAGCTACATACCCTATCATATTAATATATTACTTACACTAAAAAATATTTGTATTATGATCCCTGGAAATACATTGAGAAAATTTGGCCCCGTCGGTTCTAGACAATCTTATTTTTCTGCACATAAAGAAATAAAGAAGCCATTGCAATTGCCGGAAATACTAAGCCTACTAAAGGCACGAAAATAGAGGGTAAGTTTAAATCTGTCATAGAATAGGTGTCTCAATTCCAATTTACTATTTCTATCTATTCAAAATATATCTTAAGATTCTTATGATATAATTAAGTATATCTATTATAAGGAATATTGACTATTGTATTTTTGAGTTTGCAAAATAAAGATTTTTTATCGCTAAATAATACTAACTAAAGTATTCTATATCGATAAAAAAATGAATGGAATGGATAATTTGATTTTTCTTTTTCCATTCTCATGGCCTTTCTATCTTTCTAATCGAACTTGAAATTGGATTCAAAAGAAAGCAATTGTGAAAATGAAAGAAATACCTCTTTCAGAATCCCCTTTAATTTAAAAATTTAAAAAGTAGAAGTGGAATAGAATAACCCGGTTGAGGAGTAAAGATCATACGTCTGTAATGCATTGTATGTCCCAGAATAGGTCCCATTCTTCTACCCTTTCCGGGTAGTCGATGGCTATTCACAGCTACTACCTTAACACCAAAGAAGAGCTCGACCCAATGCTTTATTTCTGTCTTAGTGAATCCCGATTCGACATTTTTAGAAGTATATTGATTCTTTCCCAATAAATGAAGATTCTTTTCTGCAAATACTGCGTATTTGGTTCCATTATCGTATGATAATACTCTATTTTGATTTGTATTTGTTTATTGTATTATACCTTTCTATATTCTAGATATATAGAATAGAAGAATCTCGATTTGTCAAGTCTCATCATCGTATCAAGATATATTTAAATTTGGCTCGATCTTTTAAAAGATCGAGCCAAATTTAATTTCAATCAATTAGAAGAATAAAGAAGAATTACTGCATTTCGTAACTCATTTTTTCTCTTTCTATTTCGCTTCTTTTTTATTTAGATCTTCTTTACTGTGTTTACGTTTTCCTCATCTATGGTATCTACCGGCTTGAAGTCGAATGTGATCGCTTTCCATACTTCACAAGCTGCGGCTAGTTCAGGACTCCATTTGCAAGCTGCTCGGATAATTTCATTACCTTCACGAGCAAGATCGCGCCCTTCGTTACGAGCTTGTACACAGGCTTCTAAAGCCACCCGATTAGCTGCTGCACCTGGTGCATTCCCCCAAGGATGTCCTAAAGTTCCTCCACCAAATTGTAATACGGAATCGTCTCCAAAGATTTCGGTCAGAGCTGGCATATGCCAAACATGAATACCCCCTGAAGCCACCGGTATAACACCTGGCATGGATACCCAGTCCTGCGTGAAAAAGATACCGCGAGAACGATCTTTTTCAATATAATCATCGCGCAATAAATCAACAAAACCTAAAGTCATTTCGCGTTCCCCTTCTAACTTACCTACTACTGTACCGGCGTGGATATGATCTCCCCCAGACATACGCAATGCTTTAGCTAATACACGGAAATGCATACCATGATTTTTCTGTCTATCAATAACTGCATGCATTGCTCGGTGAATGTGAAGAAGTAGGCCGTTGTCGCGGCAATAATGAGCCAAAGTAGTATTTGCGGTGAATCCTCCAGTTATGTAGTCATGCATTACAATAGGAACCCCTAATTCCCTCGCAAATACAGCTCTCTTCATCATTTCTTCGCATGTACCTGCAGTCGCATTCAAGTAATGCCCCTTGATTTCGCCGGTTTCGGCTTGTGCTTTATAAATTGCTTCGGCACAAAAGACAAAACGGTCTCTCCAGCGCATAAATGGTTGTGAGTTTACGTTTTCATCATCTTTGGTAAAATCAAGTCCACCGCGTAGACACTCATAACATGCTCTACCGTAATTTTTTGCGGATAATCCCAATTTTGGTTTAATAGTACATCCCAATAAAGGACGACCATACTTGTTCAACTTATCCCTTTCAACTTGGATACCATGAGGCGGACCTTGGAAAGTTTTTGCATAAGCAGCAGGAATTCGTAGATCCTCCAAACGTAGAGCACGTAGGGCTTTGAAACCAAATACGTTACCCACAATGGAAGTAAACATGTTAGTAACAGAACCCTCTTCAAATAGATCTAATGGATAAGCTATATAACAGATATATTGACTGTCTTCCCCAGGAACGGGTTCGATGTGATAGCATCGTCCTTTGTAACGATCAAGACTGGTAAGTCCATCAGTCCAAACAGTTGTCCATGTACCAGTAGAAGATTCCGCAGCTACTGCAGCCCCTGCTTCTTCAGGCGGAACCCCGGGCTGAGGAGTTACTCGGAATGCTGCCAAGATATCAGTATCCTTGGTTTCGTATTCCGGGGTGTAGTAAGTCAATTTATAATCTTTAACACCAGCTTGAAATCCAACACCTGCTTTAGTTTCTGTTTGTGGTGACATAAGTCCCTCCCTACAACTCATGAATTAAGAATTCTCACAACGACAGGGTCTACTCGATATGGACTAAGCGTAAATGAAACCTTTGCAAAAATCTTAAAAAAAAAGATATTCAATTAATATCAACTCATTAAATAAAAAAGAGAGTATGCTTAAGTTAATGAATATGTTTCATTCATATATAATGCGTACACCCTGTGTACGTTCTATCCTATAGGAATTCTACTATAGGAATTCGATAGGAATTGAGTTGTTGTTATGGTAAGTTAACATGGTTCATTATTAAACCATAGATTTGATTCACCAAATCCATCATTATTGTATACTCTTTGATAGATATAGCGCAACCCAAACTAATCCCTTAATCCTTATTTTACAATTTTATAAGTTCTTATCTTAATAGGCCCCTTTTTATTTTGAATCTAAATACCTAAATACTAAGAAAATTCTCTGTTGACAGCAATCTATGCTTCACAGTAGTATATATTTTGTATATCGAAGTCCTAGACAGGAAAGTAGAAGAGGCAAAGATCCTTGACAAAAGGAAAAATGTCTATGAAAAAAAAGATTGATTGAACTTTCCACCAGACTCATTCCATGAGTAAACGAGTGAATGGGATTCGCTTAGGTAACGAAATCAAGTGCTAGTCCCCTTTTCTTTTTTATTGAATTAACTAATTCATTTTTTTGATTTTTGGATATTTTTTTATTTGATTTGGCATTATTCAACAAGAAAAAAAAAGAAAAATTTCGACAAATTCCTTTTTTTTTAGAATTATGTGATAATTATGAGAACCAATTCTACTACTTCGCGTCCAGGGGTTTCCACAATTGAAGAAAAAAATGCAGGGCGTATTGATCAAATTATTGGACCCGTGTTGGATATCACTTTTCCCCCGGGCAAGTTGCCTTATATTTATAACGCTTTGATAGTAAAGAGTCGGGACACTGCCGATAAGCAAATTAATGTGACTTGTGAGGTACAACAATTATTAGGAAATAATCGAGTTAGAGCTGTAGCTATGAGTGCTACAGAGGGGTTGATGAGAGGAATGGAAGTGATTGACACAGGAGCTCCTCTTAGTGTTCCGGTCGGTGGAACTACTCTCGGACGAATTTTTAACGTTCTTGGGGAGCCTATTGACAATTTGGGTCCTGTAGATACTAGTGCAACATTCCCTATTCATAGATCCGCGCCTGCCTTTATTGAGTTAGATACGAAATTATCTATCTTTGAAACAGGTATTAAGGTGGTCGATCTTTTAGCTCCTTATCGGCGTGGAGGAAAAATCGGACTATTTGGGGGGGCAGGAGTAGGTAAAACAGTACTCATCATGGAATTAATCAATAACATTGCTAAAGCTCATGGAGGCGTATCCGTATTTGGCGGAGTAGGGGAACGGACTCGTGAAGGAAATGATCTTTATATGGAAATGAAAGAATCTGGAGTAATTAATGAAAAAAATATTGAGGAATCAAAGGTAGCTCTAGTCTATGGACAAATGAATGAACCGCCGGGAGCTCGTATGAGAGTTGGTTTAACTGCCCTAACTATGGCAGAATATTTCCGAGATGTTAATAAGCAAGACGTGCTTTTATTCATCGATAATATCTTTCGTTTTGTTCAAGCAGGATCGGAGGTATCCGCCTTATTAGGGAGAATGCCCTCTGCAGTGGGTTATCAACCTACCCTTAGTACAGAAATGGGTTCTTTACAAGAAAGAATTACTTCTACCAACAAGGGATCGATAACTTCGATCCAAGCTGTTTATGTACCTGCGGACGATTTGACCGACCCTGCTCCTGCCACAACATTTGCACATTTGGACGCTACTACCGTACTTTCCAGAGGATTAGCTTCCAAGGGTATTTATCCCGCAGTAGATCCTTTAGATTCAACCTCAACTATGTTACAGCCTCGGATCGTTGGCAAGGACCATTATGAAACTGCGCAAAGAGTTAAAGAAACTTTACAGCGTTACAAGGAACTTCAGGACATTATTGCAATTCTTGGGTTGGATGAATTATCGGAGGAGGATCGTTTAACTGTAGCAAGAGCACGAAAAATTGAGCGGTTCTTATCACAACCGTTCTTTGTGGCAGAAGTTTTTACCGGTTCTCCAGGAAAGTATGTTAGTCTTGCAGAAACAATTAGGGGGTTTCAACTAATCCTTTCCGGAGAATTAGATGGCCTACCCGAACAGGCTTTTTATTTGGTGGGGAACATCGATGAAGCTAGCACGAAAGCTATAAACTTAGAAGAGGAGAACAAATTGAAGAAATGAAATTAAATCTTTATGTACTGACTCCTAAACGAATTATTTGGGATTGTGAAGTGAGAGAAATCATTTTATCTACTAATAGCGGCCAAATTGGTGTATTACCAAACCACGCCCCCATTAACACAGCTGTAGATATGGGTCCTTTGAGAATACGCCTCCTCAACGACCAATGGTTAACAGCGGTTCTGTGGAGTGGTTTTGCGAGAATAGTTAATAATGAGATCATCATTTTAGGAAATGATGCAGAACTGGGTAGTGACATTGATCCAGAAGAAGCTCAACAGGCACTTGAAATAGCCGAAGCTAACTTGAGTAGAGCTGAGGGTACGAAAGAATTGGTTGAAGCAAAGCTAGCTCTCAAACGGGCTAGGATACGAGTCGAGGCTATCAATTGGATTCCCCCATCCAATTGAAGACAATCCAAAGGTTTCGTTGATACAAAGAAAAAGGAAAGAAGGGTAGAAAAAGTTATTAGATAGCGAAGCGAAGTAAGTCCAATGCTATCTAGTAATTTTTCTACCTACCTACCTACTATTGGATTTGAACCAATGACTCCCGCCGTATGAAAGCAGTACTCTAACCACTGAGTTAAGTAGGCAATTTATCATCACAAAAGAAGCCGCATTACTTCGATCGATTATAGATCGAATCCTTTTTATAAGCAATACCGCTCCATTATTGGTATAGTATTCCGTTATTGGTATGGTATATAGTAAATAGATCAAAGGGATATCCTATGGCATTACAGAATATTCATCTTGACAAGAAATTATCTATATGTTAAGATATCTCTGACAAGGGCTATAGCTCAGTTCGGTAGAGCAACTCGCTTACACGTGCGCCAATGCTTTTCAAGGGAATTTATTATGCAATGAACATAATTGACCTTATTGCAAAATCAATGTCTTACTTCATGGATTCGAGAGAATAGGAGAACAGTAGCCTGACAAACAGTCGGTTCAGTCCGATTCGGGTGCCAATTCTGGTGCCTAATCAAATAGAACCACTATTGATTTGCTAGTTGATAAGGTAAATATCCAACCCACTCAATGCTAGGCTTAATGAGGATAAGGGCCTCCAAAAAACTTCTTTTCGTTCTATGAACTTTAAGGTGTATGAAGTCTCATAGTCAACTCTTGCAGCGGAACGATAGAGACTCCATTTCACTTAGGTTGATTTAATTTAGGCCGGAGGCAGACCTAAGTCAAGGTAATCCTCCTTTGAAACACTTTGGTATTGCTCCTAGATAGATCATAATACAAATAAATCAATCAGAGCACAGGAGCCATCTTATTATCTTTCCGTAAAGAAAAACTATGGCGGATTAACTGATCTTTACATCAGTTGATGAAAGAGCCCAATGCAGAAAAATGCATGTTGGGTCTTTGAAACAGTTCGAATCATTTCGATAATAATCCCGTTTGATCTGTTTTACCGAGAAGGTCTACGGTTCGAATCCGTATAGCCCTACTAATATATATGTCTTTTTTTTAGATTTTAGGATGGATATCCTATGTATCCTTTAGTATAGTTTTCTTTTCCTTATTTAGTACTTGTTTATAGACTCGACGGTCGCTTGCGACCTAGAATAGAGATAAAAGCATTACCATAGGCTGATTTATCGAAAATCATAGAGACAGGAAAAGAAAAAAGAATTTCGATCAAATCAATAGAAGGAAAAATCCCTTATCTGATTTGAATTCCATCCTTCTTCAAATAAAATAGGATATGCCCTAAGTCCCTAGACTTTCCTATAATGACTGCAACGATTTTCTCCATTTTGCGAATTCCTATTTTGTTTGAAGTATATTACTATAATATACATTATGTAAAAATATACATTATCTAAATCGAAAGAAAATAAAAAGAAAGAGTAAATAATAAAACAGGATATTCTGTTTCAAAATTCTGAAATAGAGTTCTTTTTTTTTTGTAGTATTATTCCTCATTAGGCTGCATACATTAGTAATCCTATTTTAATTAGGTTCTAATCTAATTAGTAGTAAGTATTTTCTTTTTTATTTAATAGTCTCTGACTATCCTTAAATAAAGGATAGAGCAATTCTTTTTTCTAGAGATTCTAGAGAAAACGAGACAAAGTGAAGCAAAAGAGTTTTCTTTGTATAAGAATTAGGTCTATACCATATCTAAATAGAATGGAAATCCAAAAGAAAGATAGTGGGGATTCCATTGGATGAATCCTTAAGGAAGACATGGCACAAAAGAAACAAAAGCTAAAGTAAGCGCTCTTTGGTTTGAGCAAAAGAGATTCGATTCTTGTTTCGCCGAGGAAAAGAGAGAAGTTCTGGATAAATTGACAATGCCAACTGAATTAACTAATTTTAGTTCGGCCTATTTCACATTAATGGGAGTACATTTATGTTCCTGCTTCACGAATATGATATTTTTTGGACATTTCTAATAATAGCAAGCCTTATTCCTATTTTGGTATTTTGGATTTCAGGGCTTTTAGCCCCGAGTAGTGAAGGACCGGAGAAGCTTTCTA